TGACCTTTGGATACAAATCACGAGAATGTATATTCTTCCTCAAATCGTTTATTGAGAGGTAAAGGATGAAATCCTTTCTAAGAAATAAAGTTTTTAATCGGAACGGAATCTGAATAAAACCGAAAGACCCCTTAACTATTTAAGTTGTTAATAGAACGAATCGCACTTTTACCACTAAACTATACCCGCTACAATGTGATTATTGTATATGAATGGATCATTTGTCGAACAAGATCATCATACATAATCAAGATAGGATCGGAACAAAATAATGAAATTAGAATGTTGACGTATTTTTCGGGGAGAACTTGATGAGATAGGCAAAGGAAAGTCTATTGAAATAACAAGTTCTATCTCGGGTGAGTTATTTAGTGACAGGTCTGGTCCGAAAGGATCTTTGAAGTCAGAACATAAAAATAAATTGTGCAAGAATCCATAGCTCTATTTTTTTTTTCTAAATCGAGAAAAGAAAAGTTGGAAAATAACATGAATAATAAGAAATGGCACTTAATATCCTATATTGCCTATATTGTTGTTGATGCAATGTATTTTTGTTTTCAAATCAGATGAATAATTTCATGTATGATTCATCGGAACAAAACAATAAACGGCCTGGTCAGTACCTATCCAGGCCGGGGAATAAAAGAAGATTTCTTTGATACGAAATCAAAGAAAGAGGTATTCTTTAATTTCATTTATTTTTTGCGGGTATTCCCGTTATCGAAATGTAATTTTATTGCTGAAAAACCGATAAAAAAATTTGTATTTTTTTTATTGGTATCTATACTAGAATTTATTCTATAGTCTAGAATAACAAAAGAAAAAGAAAGACTATTTCTTTACTTCATGTGTAACATAGTAATTATCCTTTGTTTAATTGGGAGAGATGGCTGAGTGGACTAAAGCGTCGGATTGCTAATCCGTTGTACGAGTTATTCGTACCGAGGGTTCGAATCCCTCTCTTTCCGTTTATCTTTATTCTGATGACTTGAGATTTTATTTCGCATTTGAAATAAAATCTCGAGCACTTTTTTATCATAGCATAGTTAGATATCTAGAATAGATAAAATCATAATAAAATTCAGAAATCAAGCAAGAAAAAATCCCTTATTTTTTTATTCCTCACGTCCAGGATTACGTCCTGGATCATTAGATAGGAATCCGAAGATGAAGAGAGAAACAAAGAATATCACCACTGTGTAAACGAAGAGTTTGAGAGTAAGCATTACAAAATCTCCAAGATAAGATCATTTTTGGTAAAAAGGGAATAGATTATCCATTTTTATACCACATATTCCATTTTGACACCAAACCAAGAAATAAAGTGGTTTCTATAAAAGAAAGGAAGTTTCATAAATTCATTTGTAATAAGACTAAGACAAGACTCTTTCGGTATGAAAATTATCTTTTATGCGCACAACACAATTAGTTATTGTGGGGACCCTATATAGGGTCCTTGTTCACTGGAAGTAGAAGGTTAGAATGAGGAAGTGAGGTGATCTAGATTCATCGCATCGCGCTTATCCAAGAATTTCCATGTTTGAATTGAGGGTTCACAATGTAAGACTATTTGATCTTATCAATTGATTGTTAGAATCTTTTTTTTTTAATAAATCATGAATGTTTTGTTTGATGAATGTTTTGTTTGTAGGACAGTATTAAAGATTTTATCGAAAACTTACAGCAGCTTGCCAAACAAAGGCTAAGAGAAAAAAAAACAAAGGTATCACTGGCATAACATCTACGATTGGATTGAAAAAAGCATAAGCCTCGGGCAATTTGGCAAAGAAAAAATGACTCGAATGAAGTATAGAATTAAGATAGATACAGATCAAACTAAAGATATTAAGCATAACAAATGTTTTATTCTTGGAGATAATTGTATTTTGATTGAGTTATCGATATAAGGTCAAAATGAAGAAAGTTCAAATAGACCAAAAAATCCTTCTTTTTCTTTGACTAACCCAATCAAAAATCCTTCTATTCTCAAACGAAAATAGAAGGAATCATACTTTCATACAATATCTTAATTGAATTATATGTAATGATCAATAAATTCAGTTTTATTTTACAACTACACGTGTCAAATCTTAGTAACAATCTAATGGATTCCATAGATATTTTGGCGGGAATTGACGAACAACCAATACCTATATTAGTGTTTATTAGTGTTGAATAGAAATTGAAATGGGGCGTGGCCAAGTGGTAAGGCAACGGGTTTTGGTCCCGCGACTCGGAGGTTCGAATCCTTCCGTCCCAGAGCCGTCTGATTCTATCAGAATAAAGATTTTTTTGTTCTTTTAAAAATCTTCTCTTTAGTTTAAGAATTTAATTTAATAGTTCTAGTTTATGATTTATAATGACTCAGAAAAGAATCATATCTTTGACTTTCTTTCTCACAAAGCAAATCCGAGTACCGATGACATACAGAATCTATTTGTGATCCTGATAGGATAGGAATATGGATCAATGTAGAATTTCTAATAAAAAAAAATAAAATAGGATGTTCGGTGTATGCATGTCTTGCTCAACTTCATATTGAAGTTAGTTACTTAGAAAAACTTTACGTCCTATATCCATTTATTTGAATTATCAATGCTGCATTCTGAATCGAAATGTGAAAACCCCATATTCCTTATTTCCTTTATATTCTTATCTCTAAAGAAAATAGGGTACGAATTCTATCTTGATGCTGAATTCTAAATTGTAGGGGGCTCTTGGTACTAATTTCATTGCATACTGGGATTAAGACTCCCCAAACAAACTTGTTCGGGGTAAAAAAAATAGGAACAAGTAAAAAAAAAATATGCACCTGTTTGTCTTTTGACTTATACAAGATTGTCCAGCATACCGTAAGAGGACCTTCCTTTTTTATTTATGACTCATGAGACTAATAAAATTTATCAGTAGATGGGAGTTAATTCGCAACGGGTGGTATAAATTTGAATATGGATGTCTGTCCTACGGATCTTATTAACAAAAAAGAAAGTTCAATATGTAACAGATGTAGTCTTTTTGATCTAATTTTTTTTCGTATTGGGTTCTAATTTAGAATTGTAAATCCATGTAACGATTGTATCGAGGGGTTGTTTTATACATTCTATTGACTTTACTTTATTACATTCATTACTTTGTCTTTATTACATTCATTACTTTGTTTTGTTATTATTTTATTCTTTTTTTTCTATGTAGCTGGATGAAATCATTGATGATTCAATTGGAAAAGAAATTCAATAAATATATATTATCTTTATGATGATTTGTGTTTCCTTAATCAATGAGCTATCCGTTACCAAGTTTTAGCTACTTGGTGTATGTGACAACTTGTTGGTTGATTGATTTCTAGATCAAATTCGCTTTTTACGTTTTACGGGAAAACTTTATTCAAATAATGATAAAATAATGATGTCGAAGTAGTCAATTTTTAAAATAAAAATAAAAAATTTTTCATCATTCTCCTTGGTATTCGAAGAAGTGTGAAATTGGGAAATCTATCCCTCTCAAGTAACTTCCGCCCCTTTGCAGGTCATTGGATTAGCCTATTCGGGTAATAATGTATATTCATTCTGTTCCGGTATTGGAAATCTAATTAAAGACCTTTCTTTAGTTTAGTTGTTCGATAAAGAAAAGAATTGGATCTTTCATGATTGATCATCTTATCTTGAACAATCTGTTGACGATACGTATTGAAAGAAGAATTCATTTATTTGTGTTCTTTAGAAAAAAAATTAATGAAATTTAAAAATTGAATTGTTTGTTATTTCATTAATATTAATAAATAGAATAAAAATCAATATGGGTTAATAAAATTGAATCCTTGTTAAGACTTCTCCAGATAAATAGAAATACCCCATACATATAGAAAAATAAAGTATTATTATGTATCGATTGAGCTAATGATTATTCATGATTCCATATTGAATCAATTCCATACCGGTTCCAAACCAAACTAGAGGAATGGTGGTAAAACATCGTTTAAAACGATGTGGTAGAAAGCAACGTGCGACTTGAAGGACATGATCGGTTGTGGATTCTTACATTTTATTTTTCTTTTATATAGGAATTATGAGGCGCTCTCGACTCGAAATAGTTTGTTCTGTTCTACTAGAACTCCCAACCAAATGGCAGTTCAAGTAAATAGTACACGACGGAGCTCGGGCGGAAAGGATTAATTCATTTCTCAGAGGTAAGGATCTAGGGTTAATGTCAATCAATAAGTCGGAACAACTTCATTTACATATCTTCGATATAGAAATTGAAAAGATTCAATTCTAACAAAGTCCCCTTTTGGATTTGAAACTTTTGTTGAAATTGGAAAAACTATTTCGATCAAAAGTGTATCACACGGGAATCAATCGTTCGTATGATTCGTCGATAGTCAATAAATCACAAAACAAAAGGTATGTTGCTGTCTTTTTGAAACGATTAAAGATCGCCGAAGTAATGTCTAAGCCCAATGATTCAAAACAAAGATAAACGATCCTGGAAGAAGAAAACGCCATTTTCAATTGTTTCCACAATTTGAGCAGAAGCAGAATAAGTAATAAAAAAAATGGGTTAGAGACAGCTCAATAAATGAAATGCCAAGGACTCAGTTTTCCTTTGAAAACTTTGAGAATTGTCCAATTTGAGTTATAAATACGAATGATTTTTTCTTTTCGGTTTTTTCGGGAAGGAAGAATAAAAAACGAATAAAATCATTGTCATAGTTTAATTGAATTGGTTTGATGATTTTATGGATCTATTTGCTACTATATATACTATGACATAGAGTAGAGTAGAATTATTAGATTAGAATCTTTCTTTCTCGAGCCGTACGAGGAAAAAGCTTTCTATGCGTTTGTTTCTAAAGGAGGAATTGTTCATCTATATCTATTCCAATGAGCTATCTATTGAATCGTTGCAATTGATGTTCGATCCCGAAGAGAAGGAAGAGATCTTCGGAAAGTAGGTTTTTACGATCCTATAAAGAATCAAACTGATTCAAACGTTCTCGCTATTCTCTATTTCCTTGAAAAAGGGGCTCAACCTACGGGAATCGTTCATGATATTTCAAAGAAGGCAGAGATACTTAAGGAACTTTGCGTTAATTACACAAAAAAAATGAATTAAAAAGAAAGAAGGGGTGCCCCTAGGCTAGCTTTGTGTCATTTTTTCTTCACTATTCTCCTTCCCCATTTTTTGTTCTATTCATATTGATTTTATATATACTATTCCTAGTTTAAATATTTATATATAATAATATAAATATATAAATAGAGTAAAGTAATAAAGTAATATGAGATCGTATGGGATAATATTATAATAAATGTACCTTTATGAATTTATGAATATTGAATAAACTCGAGATTTTATCCTGCCTTATTTCTTTTCTACATCTACACTTTTTTTATTCTCTTTTATTCTCTATGTAGGTTATCTATGAAGTGCCAATCCAACACAAGTCTTTATTATTGGATTCTTTGAATTTCTTTTCTCAACGTTCATATTGACAATAGTATATTGATCAAATATAATTGATCGTGGATAAATAGATTTATTTATCCCCGACCTATAAGTTTTTATTTTTTACTTAACTTCATGTAAGTGATGGGTTCCGTGGATTCAATTGACACAACAGAAGAAGTCTCTTCTGAATAAACAAAAATGGAAAAATATTTTTTTTCCGATCGTATCTACACATCATAATGAAACTTTTGGGTTGCTAACTCAACGGTAGAGTACTCGGCTTTTAAGTGCGGCTAGAATCTTTTACACATTTCGATGAAGCAACGGATTCGTCCATACCATTGGTAGAGTTTGTAAGACCACGACTGATCCTGAGAGGGACTGAATGGAAAAAACAGCATGTCGTATAAATGAATAACTCTAAGATAAGAGTACTTAATCCTTGCGGGATCGGTACAAAATATTGTTTGTATTCTTAGAGTTTTAATTCGTAGAGCGGTACAAAAAAATCAATTCATGCTTGGATCGAGTGAATAAATGGATAGAGCCGAAAAGCTCAAATTATAGGGAAACAAAAAAAGCAACGAGCTTCTGTTTTTAATTCGAATAATTACCCGATCTAATTATACGTTAGAAATATATTAGTCCCTGGTGCGGGAAAAGGTTATTTCATAACCTTATCCTTATAAGTGGATTCTCCACTTTTTTATGAATCCTAACTATTAACTATATCCTTGAGTGGAGACGAATGTGTAAAAGAAACAGTATATTGAGAAACATAATTTATTCTAAAGTCAAAAGAGCGATCGGGTTGCAAAAATAAAGGATTTCTAACCATCTCGGTATTTTATAACGAACAAAACCCAATTGGATGGAAAAAGAAAGAATCCGTTGATTAATCATCTCCAAGGTATCCATTTTTTTTCTATATGCCTTGATACCTTGTTTTGACTGTATCGTACTATGTATCGTATCATTTGAAGGCCCAAGAAATCCCCGGCTTTGGTTCAAATCTAATTTTAAATGGAGGAATTCCAAGGATATTTAAAGATAGATAGATCTCGAGAACGAGACTTCCTATATCCACTTCTCTTTCAGGAATATATTTATGCACTTGTTCATGATCATGGGTTAAATAAATCGATTCCTTATGAGCCTATGGAAAATTTGGGTTATGACAATAAATATAGTTTACTAATTGTTAAACGTTTAATTACTCGAATGTATCAACAGAAGCATTTTATTTTTTTGGCTAATGATTCGAATCAAAATAAATTTGTTGGGCATAATAAAATTTTGGATTCTCAAATGATATCAGAGGGGTTTGCAGTCATTGTGGAAATTCCATTCTCACTGCGATTAGTATCTTCCCTAGAGGGTAAAAAAGAAATAGTCAAATCTATTAATTTACGATCAATTCATTCCATATTTCCTTTTTTAGAGGATAAATTATCACATTTAAATCATGTATTGGATATCCTAATACCCCATCCTATCCATCTGGAACTATTGGTTCAAATCCTTCGTTGTTGGATACAAGACGCCCCCTTTTTGCACTTATTGAGACTCTTTCTCTACGAGTATCATAATTGGAATATTCTTATTACTCATACTCAAAAAAAGAAAAAGAAATTGAATTTCTTTTTTTCAAAAGAGAATCAAAGATTCTTTCTGTTACTATATAATTTTTATGTATATGAATCGGAATCCATATTCGTTTTTCTCCGTAAACAATCTTCTCATTTACGATCAACATCCTCTAGAGCTTTTCTTGATCGAACACATTTTTATGGAAAAATAGAACATTTTTTAGTGGTTTTTCGTAATGATTTTCATACCATCCTTTGGTTGTTCACGGATATTTTCATGCATTATTTCAGATATAAAGAAAAATCAATTTTGTCTTCAAAAGGAACTCCTCTTCTGATGAAGAAATGGAAATATTACCTTGTAAATTTATGGGAATGTCATTTTTATTTTTGGTCTCAACCGAATAGGATTCATATAAACCAATTATCCAATCATTTTATCGATTTTATGGGCTTTTTTTTA